TTTTCTTCATAAGAAAGAAAAGACTTACTATCTTTGGGATCTGATACTACACCGCTGCTCAAAACCAACCTTAGGGGATCGACTCTATTACATAAGTGGATTCCTAATTTTTATATCCTGATATAAGTAAGCAGTTCTTATTGTATCGTTGTATCGGCTCAAAACCTCGTTAATTGATCTTTACGGTGCTTCCTCTACCAATTAGATCCTTTATCCATAGAATAAAGTAGCTAGGCATATCATATCTATTTCTTCATATTTCGACTTCTATGAAGTTTCTTTCTTTGCTACAGCTGATAAAAATCGTTTTTTTGGACGATATATATGTAGAAAGCCTATTTTTTTCTAGTAGTTATTAGCGGATTTGCTATTTCTTTTTTTTTCTTTCTATAGTGGAGATAGTCGCACGTAATGACAGATCACGGCCATATTATTAAAAGCTTGTGGTAAGAACGGGTTTCGTTCTAGTGCCCGAAAATAATATTCCAAAGCTTTCGTATGTTCCCCGTTACTTGTGTGGATAAGGCCTATGTTATAAAGTATATAACTTCGATCATAGGGATCAATTTCTAGTCGCATAGCTTCATAATAATTCTGTAAAGCTTCCGCATAATTTCCTTCGGATTGAGCCGACATCCGTTACGGTCGTCATTCGTTTCAAAAAATCTCCGTTCCAGAACCGTACGTGAGATTTTCATCTCATACGGCTCCTCCCTTATCTTTATGTGTATAATGATAAAAATACATAGAATCAAAAAAGATTGCAATATTCTCATTATAAACTGAGCAGGGCTAGTGTTTTTACAAGAAATCTCTAGCCAACCTTCCTGTCCTGTAAAATCTTTTTTCTTAACATTAAGTATGTTGGTACTGGATAAAAAAAGGGTAACTCCAACAATTTCTTTGTCTTCAACGCCGCTTAATTTCCAGGAATTAGTCACTTCAACAGTCTTCGATGGTTATACGGGTATCCAAAATACGAACGAGATGGATGTTTGTTGTCCCAACCATTCTTGTTAGTCCCGATCCAGATCCGATAAGGAATAGGGATAATATTTAACAAAGTTTTCTTGTTGTTGATTCCCAGGCGTAGTGCTTCTTCCCCCATGCCGCCTATTGGTACTTGTGGAGTAGGGTTGATTTAACCCATAAGTATAGGTATAACCTTTCGCTTAATACTATAAATCGAAGATTGAAGCATATGAAGCTGCATTAATCGGGGATACACGACAGAAGGAATTAATTGTTTTATTTACAAACTTCACCTTCAGCAAGCGTAGATTTTTTTTTTCTTTCTGTCCGAAGAATGTGTCTTTCTCCTAAGACTAAGAGCAATAAATAAACAAAAATAATCAAATCGCACCATCTCTGTAATAGGTGAATGCCTCTTTTTCTCCTGAAGTTGTCGGAATTATTCGTAATAAGATATTGGCTACAATTGAAAAGGTCTTATCGATAAAATTTCCATTTATCAGAGATCTCGTTATCACAAGTCTAGGCATAGGTAGTAATCCATTCTATAATTTAATTACCTCTCGTGAGAAAATAATCCCACAAACAGAGAAATTGTACAGTACGAAATAACGTAAAAACAGACTCATTCCAATTTATCCTACTGCCTTCGCGGGGAGGTTTTTTTTTGATAAAAAGTTTTTCTATTTTTATAGTTAGAATTCATTGTATGTACCTGTACCTATACAAAAAAATCGAATATGAATGACTCACTATTCACTCGATTTCTGGCCATAATCATTATGTCGGAGAGATGGCCGAGTGGTTCAAGGCGTAGCATTGGAACTGCTATGTAGACTTTTGTTTACCGAGGGTTCGAATCCCTCTCTTTCCGCACCTTTCTTTACCTAATTCACCAATGTTACTGACCCCATTGTATCAAATAACAATAGATCCCATTATCTTTCTTTGATATGGATTCTCTATTCCTAATTTCTGCGATACGGAAAATACTGGAAAGAGTGGTCAAGAGATTCCAATTTTCATACCCGATCCATGTCTATGATACATGAATGGGGGGAAAATCCCCGGATCAAACTCCTTACCCTTTTTTTTGTTGGTTCCTTTACTTAGACGCGAGGGGAATTATTCGAAACCTTAACCCTTATTCTATTTTTTCTATTTTGAGATTTATTTTCTTATTTTAGTTAGGTTAGGTTTAAGTCCGACGAGAATAATATTCTACAACTAGCAATTCATTGATTTTCAAACCAACCCATTTACTATCTATTATTTGATTGACTAATCCTTTATATTGGAATGGGTGAAGAGTCAAATGTTTTGGTAATTCCTCACGGGGGGATGAATCAAGACAATTTTGAATCAGAGCTCGAGACTTTTGTTCATCCCTCGATGTAATAATATCTTGGGATTTGCAGCGATAACTTGGTATATCTACTATACGACCATTAACTAAAACATGTCTATGGTTAACTAATTGGCGGGCTTGAGGAATAGTCAAAGCCATACCCAATCGAAAAAGTATGTTATCCAAACGCATTTCAAGTAATTGTAGTAAAACCTGACCGCTTGCCCCTTTAGCTTTTCTGGCGATACGAACGTATTTAAGCAATTGTCGTTCTGAAAGACCATAATGAAAACGCAATTTTTGTTTTTCTTCTAAACGAATACGGTATTGAGATTTTTTACCGGAGCGCGATTGTTTTCTAAGATCGCTTCCGTCTCTAGGCCTTTTACTAGTTAGTCCCGGTAAAGCCCCCAGACGGCGTATTTTTTTGAAACGAGGCCCTCTGTAACGCGACATAAAGACTCCTTTTTTTAATTTCATAAACCTAAATTAAAACTAAACTAAATGATCAATATGAATATGATAAATGAAGCGAAATCTACTAAAGTATTGTACGACAAAGAGGAATTAGATGAATTATATCAATATCCGAACCTTATTGTATATATAAAATCAAAAAAGGGGGTTCTTCTCTTGATTTCTTATACAGAGATCGAACTCCTCCAATTTTTATTCATAATTGGAAGTTGCTACGACATAATAGATCGATGACTCTTGTAAAAAGAAAGGACAAAAAGTCTTTTCCATTTTTTTTGATTTCAAAAAGCCATTATCATAAACAAAAAAAATCAAATAGAGAAAAGCCGGCTATCGGAATCGAACCGATGACCATCGCATTACAAATGCGATGCTCTAACCTCTGAGCTAAGCGGGCTCACATAACAGAAATTTCGCATGCATAGGAGTTCCATAAACTCCTGAGATTTTATTTCTTAACTGTTTGTTCTTAGCTATTCATAATGAATATGAAAATATAGAATAGAATTTCAAATAAATATGAAATATTTTATATTCTAGGACATAAAAAACATAACAAATTTAAGATAACGATTAATAGAATCAGAATCTATTTTGACCTAGTTATTAAATATACGTTATATTTATCAATAATCAATATCTTCATCTTAATTAAATAGTAAGATTTTCTTTTTTTTTTTAATATTTTGATTCTACTATTATACATTATAAATATATAATATACATTATATTCTAAATATAATACATATATAATACATAATTATATAATATTATTATTATATAATATAAATATAATCAAATAACAAATAAATAGAATATATTTCTAATAAATTCCATTTTCAAATTTTAGATTTTCATTTTCTAAAAATTAGATTACAATATTCTTGTACATTAAGATTTAAATTGAATATGTCTAGATTTATAGAATTCGAAAAAATTGGATTTTATTTTAAAGAAAAAGTGATTTTTTTTTTAATTATTATAATTAAGTAATTATAAATTCGATAGGAAAAAGATAAGAATAAAAAAAATGAAAGAAAGAGAAAGGCCCAATCCAGATCATAATGAAACATTCCCCTGTTTTCATTCGGAAAGGTGAAAACTAAGACGAAAAAAAAAAAGAATCGACCGTTCGAGTATTCCAAATTGTATGATAAAAATGATATAAAGAGGGGCATAATATATATATATATGTGGTATATATCCATCTATATTGAATTGGGAATACAGAAGTGATAAAATCATTTCGGATTGGACAAAATATGGGTATCCGATAGAGATGAAAGAAGATATAAAAGAAATCAAATAGAAGGAAACATTTTTCGACATAGGAATCCATATCTAATGAATTCAACCGTTTCGGCATAATTTAAATGAAAAAAAAAAAAGCATCCTAATGAGATCCTAATCTCAAAGAAAAAATAAGGGGGGGATATGGCGAAATTGGTAGACGCTACGGACTTAATTAGATTGAGCCTTGGTATGGAAACCTACCAAGTGAGAACTTTCAAATTCAGAGAAACCCTGGAATTAACAATGGGCAATCCTGAGCCAAATCCTGTTTTCCGAAAACCAAAAAGAGTTCAAAAAGTGAGAATAATAAAAAGGATAGGTGCAGAGACTCAATGGAAGCTGTTCTAACAAATGGAGTTGACGGGATTTCGTTTCATTAGTAAAGTAGTAATCCTTCCATCGAAACTCCAGAAAAGAAAGGATCAAAGATAAACGTATATATACATATACGTACCGAAATACTATCTCAACTAAATGAATGACGACGCCGAATCTCTATTCATTAATATTTATAATGAAAGATGTAAATGATGAATTCAAAGTTGAGTAAAAAGTCGAATATTCATTCATCAAATCATTCACTCCATCATAATCCGATAGATCTTTTGAAGAACTGATTAATCGGACAAGAATAAAGATAGAGTCCCATTCTACATGTCAATACTGACAACAATGAAATTTATAGTAAGAGGAAAATCCGTCGACTTTAAAAATCGTGAGGGTTCAAGTCCCTCTATCCCCAAAAGGCCCGTTTAACTCCTTCATTTTTTATCCTATATCTTCTTAGTAGTTCAAAATTCGTTTAGTAGTTCAAAATTCGTTATGTTTCTTATTCATTCTATTCTTTCACAAACAGATCTGAGTGGAATTTGTCTTTTTATTATCACAAGTTTTGTGAATAGGTAGGTAA